CTCTTTATCGAGAAATCGAAGAAGCGATACAAGGGTTTTGCCAAGCTTCCTCAGTGGTACCTAATTTAATAGGAATCTAAGTTAAATAATTCTATGACATCGGTGTGAATTCTCAGATCCCTTTGGTTCAACTAGGACCATATTTCCTGAATTTCTACGCGAATCAAGTCGAGAAAAGGAAGTTTTCGAATCATTGACTTCAAATCCACTGTCGAACCCTACTCAGTAGAATATGGAGGTAGTTATGGCCGAAGGGGCCAATCTGGTCTTTCACAATAAAGTGATAGATGGAACTGGTATCAAACGACTTATTAGCAGATTAATAGATCACTTCGGAATGGCATATACATCACACATCTTGGATCAATTAAAGTCTCTGGGTTTCCAGCAAGCTACTGCTACATCCATTTCATTAGGAATTGATGATCTTTTAACAATACCCTCTAAGGGATGGCTAGTCCAAGATGCTGAACAACAAAGTTTTATTTTTGAAAAACACCACCATTATGGAAACGTACACGCGATAGAAAAATTACGCCAATCCATTGAAATATGGTATGCTACAAGTGAATATTTGCGACAAGAAATGAACCAAAATTTTAGGATGACAGAATCCTTTAATCCAGTTCATATAATGTCTTTCTCGGGAGCTAGGGGAAATGCATCTCAAGTACATCAATTAGTAGGTATGAGAGGATTAATGTCGGATCCACAAGGACAAATGATTGATTTACCCATTCAAAGCAATTTACGCGAAGGGCTGTCTTTAACAGAATATATCATTTCTTGCTATGGAGCCCGAAAAGGGGTTGTGGATACTGCTGTACGAACATCAGATGCTGGATATCTTACACGCAGACTTGTTGAAGTAGTTCAACACATTGTTGTACGTCGAACTGATTGTGGCACCACCCGAGGTATCCCTGTGAGTCCTCGAAATGGGATGATGTCGGACAGAATTTTTATCCAAACATTAATTGGTCGTGTATTAGCAGACAATATATATATGGGTCCGCGATGTATTGCCATTAGAAATCAAGATATTGGGATTGGGCTTGTCAATCGATTCATAACCTTTCGAACACAACCAATATCTATTCGAACTTCTTTTACTTGTAGAAGCACATCTTGGATCTGTCGATTATGTTATGGTCGGAGTTCCACTTATGGTGACCTGGTGGAATTGGGAGAAGCTGTAGGTATTATTGCGGGTCAATCCATTGGAGAACCGGGTACTCAACTAACATTAAGAACGTTTCATACGGGCGGAGTATTCACGGGGGGTACCGCAGAACATGTACGAGCTCCCTCTAATGGAAAAATTAAATTTAATGAGCATTTGGTTCATCCTACACGTACACGTCACGGGCATCCCGCTTTTCTATGTTATATAGACTTGGATGTAACTATTGAAAGTCAAGATATTATACAGAACGTGACTATTCCACCAAAAAGTTTTCTTTTAGTTCAAAATGACCAATATGTAGAATCAGAACAAGTGATTGCTGAAATTCGCGCGGGAACGTACACTTTGAATTTTACAGAGAGGGTTCGAAAACATATTTATTGCGATTCAGAAGGGGAAATGCACTGGAGTACTGATGTATACCATGCACCTGAATTTAGATATAGTAATGTCCATCTCTTACCAAAAACAAGCCATTTATGGATATTATCAGGGGATTCGTGCAGATCCAGTATAATCCCGTTTTCGCTACACAAGGATCAAGATCAAATGAACATTCATTCTCTTTCTGTCGAAAAAAGTTATATTTCGAATCCTTCAATAAAAAATAATCAAGTTAAACAGGTTAAACACAAATTCTTTAGTTTAGATCTTTCGGGTAAAAAAGAAGGGAGGATTTCTGATTATTCAGAACTTAATCGAATACTCTGTACTGGTCATTATAATTTCGTATATCCAGCTATTCCCCACAAGAATTTTGATTTATTGGCAAAGAAGCGAAGAAATCGATTTATCATGCCCTTCCAACCGATTCAAGAACGAGAGAACGGCCTAATGCCCCACTCCGATATCTCGATTGAAATACCTATAAATGGTATGTTCCGTGGAAATAGTATTTTTGCTTATTTTGATGATCCCCAATACCGAAGAAACTGTTCAGGAATTACTAAATATGGGGCTATCGGGGCGCATTCCATCGTCAAAAAAGAAGATTTAATTGAATATCGAGGAGTCAAAGAATTTAAGCCAAAATACCAAATGCAAGTAGATCGCTTTTTTTTCATTCCCGAGGAAGTCTATATTTTACCTGAATCTTCTTCCCTAATGGTACAAAATAATAGTATCATTGGAGTAGATACCCAAATCACTTTAAATACAAGAAGTCGGGTAGGCGGGTTGGTCCGCCTAGAGCGAAAAAAAAAAAAAATGGAACTAAAAATTTTTTCTGGAGATATCCATTTTCCGGGAAAAACAGATAAAATATCTCGATATAGTGGTATCCTGATATCACCCGGACCAGTAAAAACAAATACGAAGGGATCAAAGGAATCAAAAAAAGTGAAAAATTGGCTCTATGTCCAACGGATCACACCTAGCAGGAAAAAGTATTTTGTTTTGGTTCGACCGGTAATCATATATGAAATAGCAGGCGGTATAAATTTAGAAACACTTTTCTACTCGGATCTATTGCAGGAAAAAGAGAATTTGAAACTTCAAGTTGTCAATTATATTCTTTATGGTTATGGAAATGATAAATCAATTCGGGGAATTTCCGACACAAGGATTCAATTAGTTCGTACTTGTTTAGTGTTGAATTGGGATCAAGAAAAAAAGAGTTCTTCTATCGAAGCGGCCCGGGCTTCTTTTGTTAAAATAAGTACAAATGGCCTAATTCGTGATTTCCTAAGAATCGACTTAGTGAAATCCCATTTTTTCTATATCAGCCGAAAAAGGAATGGTCCCTCAAGTTCAGGATCGATCTCTGATAATGGGTTAGATCACACTAACATTAATCCATTTTATTTCCTTTATTCCAAGGCACGGATTCAACAATCACTTAAAAAAAATCAAGGAACTTTTAGTACGTTATTGAGTAGAAATAGAAAAAAGGAATGTCAATCTTTGGGAATTTTGTCATCATCTAATTGTTTTGGAATAGATCTATTAAACGATATAAAATATCACAATGGAATAAACGAATCAACTAAAAGAGATCCTACAATTACAATTAGGAATTCCTTGGGCCCTTTAGGAACAGCCCTTCAAATCGCGAATTTTTATTCATTTTACCATGTACTAACGCATAATCAGATCTCGGTAACTAAATATTTGAAACTTGACAATTTCAAACAGATTTTTCGAATATTTAAATATTATTTAATGGATGAGAAACAGAGAATGGTTAATCTGGACCCATGCAATAACAGCGTTTCTCATCCATTCAAATTAAATTGGTATTTTCTCCATCAGAATTATCATTCTAATTATTGTGAATGTTTCTTCACAATAATTAATCTGGGACAGTTTATTTGTGAAAATGTATGTATAGCCAAAAATAGACCACACCTAAAATCAGGTCAAGTTATAATTGTTCACGTCGACTCTATAGGACTAAGATTGGCTAAGCCTTATTTGGCCACTACAGGAGCAACTGTTCATGGTCATTATGGAGAAATCCTTTATAAAGGAGATACATTAGTTACATTTATATATGAAAAATCGAGATCTGGTGATATAACGCAGGGTCTTCCAAAAGTGGAACAAGTATTAGAAGTGCGCTCAATTGATTCAATATCGATAAACCTAGAAAAGAGAGTTGGGGGTTGGAACGGGTGTATAACAAGAATTCTTGGAATTCCTTGGAGATTCTTGATCGGTGCTGAGCTAACTATAGTGCAAAGTCGTATCTCTTTGGTTAATAAAATTCAAAAGGTTTATCGATCCCAGGGGGTGCAAATCCATAATAGGCATATCGAAATTATTGTACGTCAAATAACATCAAAAGTCTTGGTTTCAGAAGATGGAATGTCTAATGTTTTTTCACCCGGGGAACAAATAGGATTGTTGCGAGCGGAACGGACGGGACGCGCTTTGGAAGAAGCGATCTGTTACCGAGCCATATTCTTGGGAATAACGAGAGCCTCGCTGAATACTCAAAGTTTCATAGCCGAGGCGAGTTTTCAGGAAACTGCTCGCGTTTTATCCAAAGCAGCTCTCCGCAGTCGTATTGATTGGTTGAAAGGTCTGAAAGAAAACGTTGTTCTCGGTGGTATGATACCCGTTGGTACCGGATTCAGAGGATTAGTGCACCGCTCAAAGCAACGTAAGAACATTTCTTTAAAAAAACAAAAAAACAATTTATTCGAAGGGGAAATAAGAGATATTTTATTCCACCACAGAAAGTTATTTGATTTTTGCATTTCAAAAAATTTCTATGATACATCAGAACAAGCGTTTATAGGATTGAATGATTTCTAAGATCCGTACTTTGAATTTTTTGCGGTCCTGTGATTTGTTACATTTACATGTAATTTGTTAATAGTAATAAAAAATAGCAAAGAAATTAATCGCTTGGATCGTGTATCAAGGCCCAACTCCGAGAAAAGAGAAGGTTCCATCGGAACAATTATTTATTTAAGGGTACCTCGTCTCCCCTTTTTTCTTTGAAAAAAAAAAAAGAGAGGAAGTGTGGGGAGAAATGATAAGAAAATATTGGAACATTAATTTGGACGAAATGCTGGAAGCAGGAGTTCATTTTGGTCATGCTACCAGAAAATGGAATCCGAGAATGGCACCTTATATCTCGGCGAAGCGTAAAGGTATTCATATTACAAATCTTACTAGAACTGCTCGTTTTTTATCGGAAGCTTGTGATTTAGTTTTTGATGCAGCAAGTATGAGAAAACAATTCTTAATTGTTGGTACAAAAAAGAAAGCAGCTGATTCAGTAGCGCGGGCTGCAATAAGTGCTCGGTGTCATTATGTTAATAAAAAATGGCTCGGCGGTATTTTAACAAACTGGTCCACTACAGAAAAGAGACTTCAAAAATTCAGGGACTTGAGAATGGAACAAAAGACCGGAAGGCTGAACCGCCTTCCGAAAGGGGATGCGGTTCAATTGAAGAGACAGTTATCTCACTTGCAAACGTATTTGGGCGGGATTCAATATATGACGGGGTTACCTGATATTGTAATAATCGTTGATCAGCAAGAAGAATATACGGCTCTTCGCGAATGTATCACTTTGGGAATTCCAACAATTTGTTTAATTGATACAAACAGCGACCCGGATCTCGCGGATATTTCGATTCCAGCGAATGATGACGCGATAGCTTCAATCCGATTTATTTTTAACAAATTAGTATTTGCAATTTGTGAGGGTCGTTCTAGCTATATACGAAATCTCTGATTAATAATAATAGAAAGAAACTATTTTGTGAATTCCATAGATTAATGGAATCTGGTACTCTATTTAATTTACTCTATTTCTGAATCGCACGAAAGAAATAAAAAAATTAAGGCGGGGATATTATGTGATTAGTTCTTAATCCAAAATATACAATTCAAGCGGGCACGGACAAGTAAAAAAAAGATAGTATAGTGGAATCAAAATAATTTCTTAAAAAGTTTTCTTTCTTTCAGAGGATAATATGAATATTCTATCATGTTCCATCAAAATATTTAAAGGATTATATGATATATCCGGTGTGGAAGTAGGCCAGCATTTCTATTGGAAAATTGGGGGTTTCCAAGTTCATGCCCAAGTACTTATTACTTCTTGGGTTGTAATTGCTATTTTATTAGGTTCAGCTATTGTAGCTGTTCGAAACCCACAAACCGTTCCTACTAACGGTCAGAATTTCTTCGAATATGTCCTTGAATTTATTCGAGACGTGAGCAAAACTCAGATTGGAGAGGAATATGGTCCATGGGTTCCCTTTATTGGAACTCTGTTTCTATTTATTTTTGTTTCTAATTGGTCGGGGGCGCTTTTACCTTGGAAAATTATAAAGTTACCTCATGGAGAGTTAGCCGCACCTACGAATGATATAAATACTACGGTTGCTTTAGCTTTACTTACGTCAATAGCATATTTTTATGCGGGCCTTAGTAAAAAAGGATTGGGTTATTTCGGTAAATACATTCAACCAACTCCAATCCTTTTACCCATTAACATTTTAGAAGATTTCACAAAACCTTTATCACTTAGCTTTCGACTTTTCGGAAATATATTAGCGGATGAATTAGTAGTTGTTGTTCTTGTTTCTTTAGTACCTTTGGTGGTTCCTATACCTGTTATGTTCCTTGGATTATTTACAAGCGGTATTCAGGCTCTTATTTTTTCAACTTTAGCTGCGGCTTATATAGGTGAATCTATGGAGGGGCATCATTGAGTAAGTTTCAAAATAGTCTTCTTCGGTTTAATGCAAGGCAATGCATGTCTTGCTCAAGATAATCTACTTCGTAAACATAACTCTATACATAAATAGACAAAAAAGTCTATACGATCTAAAGAAATAGATTACGATATTTGGAATATTTTGGAATTAAAAAAAAGGAAAGAGATCTAAAAGATCTTTTTCCTAAAATTAAAATTTGCTTGACTCATTTATATCTGCTTCCAATGAATATTCGTTGTAGATTGGCTTGATTGTTTTGTTCATTTCATTCAACCCAATCTTAGGAGTCATAATCTGAATAAGAATTCTTTATTTTTTTTAATCGCACATTGTAAATAAAAAAAAAGGTTCTATAAAGCGATTCCCATTTCAGTCGGTTTTATTCAATCCAACGATTAACCAAAAGAAAAAAACTAAATTACATGAAGAACGTAAAACTTCTATCTATTTATATGCAATGATTCAGACTACTGAATTCGTCCATTTAGATCATTTAGATTAGATTGATTGTACCGATTTTAGAAAACGATAAATAAAAGGGAAAAGAAGAGTTTACAAAACATGAAAAAAGTGCGTTGTTTAGGTTTAGGAGGGTGGCATTAAAATAAACATATGTAATATATAATCTATGGAATCTGTCTAATGACTGTAAAATAAACCAACTTTTCTTTATAAAATAAATGTTTCTAAAAAATGATTTTAGAATCAAATTGAATTTGAGATACAAAGAGTTGGTTTACGTTATGGAAGAAGGGCGTGTATATGTAATATTAGGCTAGTTATATATGAGCAAATAGATATATCTAATCTTAATCTGTCCCGCGACTACCAAGAATTTTGATAGGGATTCCAATAAAAGCCTTTCTTTTCGTTTTTTCGTTTGAAACTGTGAAGTGAATAAAGAGATTAAATTAAGAATAAAGAAGGAAGAGTTCGAATTTAAAGAATGATTGATTCGGAACAAAGAAAGAAATAGAAAAACAAAAAGTTATATGAATTTACCAAGACTCTGTGGATAGAAACTCAAAAATTGATATCGAAGCAGTTCTGCTGATTCAATAATCTCATTACTTCAATTTTGAACTCTTAGTTACGTTACTTTGACTGGATGACAATCTATCGATGGAATAATTA